GCGTTGACGTGTATTGTATTTCGACCCGCCGTCAATTTTAAGAAAAAAGGGTGAAGAGCAAAAAGTGTATCTTATTTAAAGAACATAATAAAGTTATAATTATACTTTTCGTTTGCTGGAAAGTAATTATTGACAGTTCTGTTCCGAAGAAGAAGTAAATGGGCTATTTCTAATGTTATACTGATAATGAATTATTTAGAAGAAATTCTAAATATTATAAATATGTATGTTTAATAGTTGAGTTTATTGTTTATTTTATATATATATGCCCATATGTGTTTTTTATTCCACCTTTTAAAGTAATTCAATTTAGATATAAAAAAAGTAATAATAAAATATAAATTATTAATAATAAGAAATGACACCTCCATCATATCATAGAAATGGGGATGTAAATTGACCCTATTACTGCTTTACTAACAAGTATTTACTATTTTATATCGAATCGTGATTAAATTTTTTGATCTATAAATAATTGATTCGTTGGAGCAAAAAAATAAGTAATGACCCGGCCAGTACTCCAGTACTTTATTGGGCCGGGGGAATAAACCTTTTGTACAAAATCAGCATATAAATTGAATTGCTGATTTTTTTGGATATCTTATCTTTTTTATATATTATCTTTTAATTTTATATATTGGTTTATATATTGTTATTTTTATATATCCTTATAATAAGTAAGGAAGGAAAAACAAGGGTTTTTTTGATCAATCTTTACTTCAAATTCACGTGTCACATCACATAAAAAATCGTAAATTTTTTAATTCGGAGAGATGGCTGAGTGGACTAAAGCGGCGGATTGCTAATCCGTTGTACAAGTTATTTGTACCGAGGGTTCGAATCCCTCTCTCCCCGCTCCGTTTGATCGCTCGATACTTTCGAATTAAAAAAAAAAATCTCAATCACCTTTTTTATAAAAAAAATATATAGAAAAAAAAAGAATTAAAAAAAACAATAAAAAATGAAAAATCGATTATGTTTATTCTTCACGTCCAGGATTACGTCCTGGATCGTTAGACAAGAATCCAAAGATGAAGAGAGAAACAAAAAAAATCACTACTGTATAAACGAATAGTTTGAGAGTAAGCATTACACAATCTCCAATATAGGATCATTTTTATTTATTTTTATTTGTGAAAGGGGGAATAGATTACCTATTTTTATTTTTTTCACCACATACGCTATTTTGAGTTTTGACATGACACTTCAAAAAAAGAAAATTAAAATATATATATATAAGTGTTTTCTCAAAAAAAGTAATTTTTACTAATTTATTTGTAATAAGATTCTGAGTCTTTGTTCACTGGAAGGTCAGAACAAGAAAATAAATGGAGCAAAATTAATTGCTGCAATTATTTAATAGAAAAAATTTCTATTTTTGAATCAATCAAAGGTCCGTAATATAATATAAGACTTATCCAATCTTATTAATTTCATTTTTTTTTTTTTTGATAAAAAAAAAATGAATTTAGGAAAGTCTTAAAGATTTCATCGAAAACTTACAGCAGCTTGCCAAACAAAGGCTAAGAGAAAAAAGAGTAGAGGTATGATGGGCATAACGTCTATGATTGGGTTGAAAAAGGCATAAGCCTCGGGCAATTTTGCGAAGAAAAAACTACTTGAATAAAAGGCAGAATTAATACAGATACCGATTAAACTAAAGATATTAAGCATAAGAAACATTTTGTTCTTGTAGATTAGATAATTTGATTGAGTTATTTTTATAATATAAGGTAAAAATTAAAAAGTAAGGTCCAAAAAATCTCCCTTTTATTTGAACTTTCCAAAACCAAATATCTTATCCCTTTTTCAATTCTCAAACGAGAATACAAGGAATTGTACTTTCATACAATATTTTAATTGAATTCCATGTAATGATCAATTACATTTTTTGGATTCTATATATACATGTGTCGAATCCTAGCAACAATATATCCTATCCATATGTATTTGGGCTGGAATTGACGAATAAGCAATATTAATAATAGTTTTATTAGTATAGAAATCGAAATGGGGCGTGGCCAAGCGGTAAGGCAGCGGGTTTTGGTCCCGTTATTCGGAGGTTCGAATCCTTCCGTCCCAGGTTGTGTCTATCAGAAACGACCAATTGGATCATATCGTATCCAACATTAAAAAGAAAAAAATATGTATAAAACGAAGGAGATTCGTTAAGGGAAAAAAGATATATATATATATATATCTGTGATTCCTTAAATATACATAATTACTTAGGGTAACAATTGTTCTTTGTATATTGTAATGTAATAAATATGATAGATAGGAAAAAAGAATAATTAGAGGAGTCCTTATTTTCTCTTTCAGATGAAAGAAAGAATAATGACCTTCATTTTACCTTAGACGATATCTTTTCTATTCCATACACATGAAAACAAATAAACTTTATTCTCAATCTATTTATGTTTTAAATTAAACAATTGAGAATTAAATTGGACATGATGAAAATTTGTATCTCTTTAGTGAATAAGATATCTGCTACAAATTTTTAGATACTTATTGGGATTGCGTCGACTTGTTGATTGAATTAGGGATCAAATTAAGTAATGAACGAAAATATGTTTTCCAACCCTGACCTGAAGTCGGAGATTCTTTAAACTCGTTTTATTTTTTTTTATGAATCTTTGGTACTCGAGGGAAGTGTGAGAAATCGATATTGTCGAGAAACTTCTGACCTTTCCAGGTCATTGGAATAGCTTATTTGGTTAAAATTATTTTATTCGGATATTTGAAATTTATTAAGGTCCTTCCTTCGAGGTTTATAGTTTATTTGTTCAAGAAAAAGGGCTCCTTCATGATTAATCGTCCCGAACAATCTGTTAAAGATGTAAATAAGTCTTAAGTAAACTCTCGTATTCGTATTTTTTTTTTTTTAGAAATGTGTTTCACTCGTATGGGGTTCAAAAATGGGATCTTTGCCGATCCTTCTCCGAAAAATCCTTTTCCTTATTTTTCTGTTAAAATTTATTATTTATGTTGTGTCAATCCAACACAAGGCCTTCCTTTATTTCCTTAATGAATTTTATCAACATTCATATTGACAATGTTGTATCGAACAAATATAATTGGATTGTAGATAAATGGATCCGTTTATCCCTACCTCGGATTTATTTTTTCCTTTACTTAAGTCAAATGACGGGTTTGCCGCATTTACTGTACGTAAAATACTGTTTTTCTTAAAAAAAAATGGACCAAGATAAAAATGGGTGTCAATCTTGAAATCTATATTGTATTTTTAATCCATTGTTTTTTAATCCAACCTGTTCCTTTTGATATTTTGGTGTTTATAAATTTTATAAATTATGGATCATAAAATCAAGATTTGATGTTTAGATTTGATTTGTTGCTAGTTCCATTTTTAAGTTTGACGGGGTCCTCCGCGGTGCAATCCAATTTATTTCTTTAATTTCGATCGTATCTACACTACATTATTTATCTGGGTTGCTAACTCAATGGTAGAGTACTCGGCTTTTAAGTGCGACTAGGATCTTTTACACATTTGGATGAAGCAACGAATTCGTCCAGACTATTGGTAGAGTCTATAAGACCACGACTGATCCTGAAAGGTAATGAAGGAAAAAACAGCATGTCGTATTAAAATATAAATTGAATAGTTAATCAAATGAATAAATTCATTTGATTAACTATTCAAATATAACTTTGAGTTGATCCTTACTGGATCATTACAAAATATTGTTTTGGTTTTTGGAAGGGGACAGATTTTTTGTTTGGTCTAGTGAATAAATGGATAGAGTCCTATGGCTCCAATTCTGGTAAAACAAAAAGCAACGAGCTTATGTTCTTAATTTGAATAATTACCCGATCTAATTAGATGTTAAAATTTTATTAGTGCCTGATGCGGGAAAGGGTTCTCCTATGAGTGGACCATTGATTCTTTTTTTTTTTGAATCCTAACTATTCTCTCTTATGGATTGGAGACGGATGTGTATAAGAAAGAGTATACTGATAAAGATAATATAATTTTTTCCAAAATCAAAAGAGCAACTGGGTTGCAAAAATAAAGGATTTTTTTTACTCTCTTGTAATTAGAATTTTATAACATAAACCAATTGGATAGAAAAAGAGAAGAACGAGATCCATCGATTGTGCTCTCAGTCTCGGGGGTATATCTTTTTTCGTACTATATACTATATAGTATTTTTAGTATATACCTAGTATATACTATATAGTATATTTATATTATATATATGCTATATACCCTGTTCTGACCATATTGCACTATGTATCATTCGACAACCCCAGACATGTACCCTTTCTCTCTTTCAAGTGGATAAATGTAAATGCAAGAATTACAAGGATATTTAGAAAAAGATAGATCTAGGCAACAACACTTCCTATATCCGCTTCTATTTCAGGAGTATATTTACACGCTTGCTCATGATCATGGTTTAAATGGTTCAATTTTTTATGAACCCATGGAAATTTTTGGTTATGACAATAAATCTAGTTCCGTACTTGTGAAACGTTTAATTATTCGAATCTATCAACAGAATTATTGGATTTCTTCAATTAAAAATTCTAGCCAAAATAGATTTGATGGGCGCAACAAAAATTTATATTCTCCTTTTTTTTTAAAAATAATATCTGAAGGATTTGCAGTTATTTTGGAAATACCATTACCTTCCCTAGAAGAAAAAGAAATAAAAAAATATCAGAATTTACGATCTATTCATTCAACATTTCCTTTTTTAGAGGACAAAATTTCGCACATAAATTATGTGTTAGATCTACTAATACCCTATCCTGTCCACCTGGAAGTCTTGGTTCAAATTCTTCAACGGTGGATCCAAGATGTTCCTTCTTTGCATTTATTGCGATTCTTTCTCCATGAATATCATAATGGGAATAGATTTATTACTACGAATAAATCTATTTACGTTTTTTCAAAAAAAAATAAACGACTATTTCAGCTCCTGTATAATTCTTATGTATCTGAATATGAAATTTTATTAGTGTTTCTTCGT